AAAAAGACAGTACCCGACGGTTCACAAACGGCTGAGTATTTATTTGATAAGGGCTTATTCGACCCAATCGTACCACGTAATCCTTTAAAAGGTGTTCTGAATGAGTTATTTCAGCTACATGGTTTCCTTCCCTTGAATCAAGATTAAAAAAAAGATTGAAATTCTTCATTTTCAAATGGAAATATAGCACTAGCTTCAGTTATTTTTATTTGTAGCGAATACGCATTTAGTTCATTATAATGAAAAAAAGAAAACTAAGAAGATGGTGTTTTCTTTGGAGACATCCGTTATAAGTGTAGTAAGAGTTAGAAGTTTTGGATAATGACTTTTTGCCCCGGATCCCTTTTTTATTCTACCTCTCTTCCTGATTAGGAATAAGCATCCCTCTATCGACAAGATAAAAAAGAATTTCTTTCTCCTTCCGATAAATCCGGGAAATAAAAAGAAATTTCTCCGTCCTTTTGACATATTCATATATAGAACAACGAAAAATAGATAAAAAAAGATATCGAAAAAATGAAAAGAAAATATTAAATAAAAAGAAATAAGAAATATCAAATCAAAGAAATAAAATAGAAATATTCAAATAACAAATAATAAGAATATAGAAGTTCTTTCTATTTAGCGAAAACCCCCGTTTTTCACTAGGAATCCCTGTTTGTTGGATAAGATTGGTTAAAGTCGGGAACTCATAAGAAACTCTTTTCTATCTTTCCTTTCAAAACACCTTTTTTGTTTTGAAAGGAAAGATAGAAAGACGATGAAGATAAGGATGGGAGAGGAAGAATCCAATTTCTTAAAGCGGATTCTCATAAATATTCGTGTAGAAAGAGGAATAGGTACACTTCATTGAGTTCTACATTCGTTATTGATTATGAAATACTTCATATTAATATTATCTATCTAATAGATAGACTTATCATAAGATATCTTTATAATTATAATAGGTACAAATATGAAATTGAGGTACCCATTCTATGATAGATTTTAACCTTCCCTCTATTTTTGTTCCTGTAGTGGCCCTAGTCTTTCCGGCAATCGCAATGGCTTCTTTATCTCTTTATGTCCAAAGAAATAAGATTGTCTAAATATGATGGGACCAAATCTCATCAATTTATTTCAAAACTGGATCATCATACAGATACTTTTTTAATGTAATATGGTAGGATATATGATATGTGGCTTTTACGAAAACAAATGTAAGAGTTGTTTTGTTATGTATGCCGATGCATAATAGACGCATTAATGCATGTATATGCGGTTATAGCTTAATCAATTAAATGATTAAATTCAAAATGATCAGCAAATCCTTTTTGAAAAATATTTGAAATAGAAACTCAATTTATCTAACCAATTATTCCTAAAAGTTCCTGTTGGAATGCTGCTAGTTGATGAAAGTTACTTCGGGATCAAGCAATAAAAGTCGAGTCAAATCCTTTTGGATTATTCTCTCAATTCCAATCGAATGCAACTGGATCTAGTATAGTATGAACTGGCGATCAGAACATATATGGATAGAACTTATAACGGGGTCTCGAAAAACAAGTAATTTTTGCTGGGCCTGCATCCTTTTTTTAGGTTCACTAGGATTCTTAGTGGTTGGGACTTCCAGTTATCTTGGTAAAAATCTGATATCCGTATTTCCGTATCAGCAAATTCTTTTTTTCCCACAAGGGATCGTGATGTCTTTTTATGGGATCGCAGGTCTATTCATTAGTTCTTATTTGTGGTGCACAATTTCATGGAATGTAGGTAGTGGTTATGACCAATTCGATAGAAAAGAAGGGATAATGTCCCTTTTTCGTTGGGGATTTCCTGGAAGAAATCGTCGCGTCTTCCTTCGTTTCTTTCTGAAAGATATCCAATCAATCAGAATGGAGGTGAGAGAGGGTCTTTTTCCTCGTCGTGTCCTTTATATGGAAGTCAGGGGCCAAGGAGCTATTCCCTTGACCCGTACTGATGAGAATTTGACTCCACGAGAAATTGAACAAAAAGCTGCCGAATTGGCCTATTTCTTGCGCGTACCCATTGAAGTATTTTGAAATGAACTGAAGAATAAATCTCAGCATGAGAGAAGAAACTTAATACATCTCAAAAGCAGGAGGACGTATATGGAACAATATTAATAAAATCTAATATAACTAATCAAATAAAATATATGAAAAAAAGAGAATAGAAACTATTTGTACACAAAAACTATTTTGTATACGCATACACATGGTATCCAGCTTCACTCTTTATACTAGTAAAAAGTCTAAGAATTATAGATTCATCAAATATCCTAACATGTCTTTTGTTTTCGTAAAACATAATTCCTCTTTTTAGGCCTTTGAATTGATACCCTATCCCCGCGCTGCGGTTAGACAGTGAAATCTTTCGAATTCAAAATAGAAATAAAAGAATTAAAGGATCCGGTAGGGTTCGTCTTTAAATCCAAATTCTATTCGTTAGTTCAAATGGGTTTTCGAGTCTTCATCGAAAGGAATAAATGAAGGGGAGATTGGTTACAATTTGCCTAATTGTGATCTCTGGAATATGGAAAAAATATTTACTTCTTTTTTTTTCATTTGAAAAGGGCCCTTCTTCTATGTTCTATTCTAGATCCAAAGACTCAATTCTTACACAAAAACAAAAATAGGAAAAGATCCATAGGTTCGATACCTTATTCTTGTTTTCTTGTTATAGTTATAGGCTCTTGTTATATAATTCGTGCTTCATAGAAATCTCAGATAGAATCGACGAATGAAACAGGTTCATTAACAATTCACATCATGGATACAGAATGAAAAAAAAGAAAGCATTGGCTTCCCTCCCATATCTTGTGTCTATACTCTTTTTGCCCTGGTGGATTTCTCTATCATTTAAGAAATGTCTAGAAACTTGGGTTATTAATTGGTGGAATACCAGGCAATCCGAAATCCTTTTGAATGATATTCAAGAGAAAAATGTTATAGAAAAATTTCTGGAATTAGAAGAACTATTCCTGTTGGACGAGATGATAAAGGAGTACTCGGAGACACATATGCAAAGACTTCGTATAGGAATGCACAAGGAAACAATACAATTGGTCCAAAGACACAATGAATCTCATTTCCATATCATTTTGCATTTCTCTACAAATCTAATCTGTTTCGCTATTCTAAGTGGTTATTTTTTTCTGAGTAATGAAGAACTTTTCATTCTAAATTCTTGGATTCAGGAATTTCTCTATAACTTAAGTGATACAATCAAAGCTTTTTCGATTCTTTTAGTTACTGATTTATGGATCGGATTTCACTCGACCCATGGTTGGGAACTAATGATTGGTTCGATCTACAGCGATTTTGGATTGGCTCAGAATGATCAGATTATATCTGGTCTTGTTTCCACTTTTCCAGTGATTCTAGATACAATTGTGAAATATTGGATCTTCCATTTTTTAAATCGTGTATCTCCTTCGCTTGTAGTAATTTATCATTCAATGAATGAATAATTCATTAGATCTTTTTCTTTATACTTCTACCTTATTCACTTCAAGGTATTCATACTTCATACTATAGTACAATTCTTTCAGTACAATCAATACAATGGCAAACTTGTGGATAGGGAATTCTACTAGATACCTATCAAATTTATTGTAGAAATTCCGGGGATCAATGATTGGACCATGCAAAATAGAAATACTTTTTCTTGGGTAAAAGAACAGATGACTCGATCCATTTATGTATCGATCATGATATATGTAATAACTCGAGCATCTATTTCAAATGCATATCCCATTTTTGCACAGCAGGGTTATGAAAATCCACGAGAAGCAACTGGGCGAATTGTATGTGCCAATTGCCATTTAGCTAATAAGCCCGTGGATATTGAAGTTCCGCAAGCTGTACTTCCTGATACTGTATTTGAAGCAGTTGTTCGAATTCCTTATGATATGCAACTGAAACAAGTTCTTGCTAATGGTAAAAAAGGAGCTTTGAATGTAGGAGCTGTTCTTATTTTACCCGAGGGATTCGAATTAGCCCCCCCCGATCGTATTTCTCCCGAAATGAAAGAAAAGATGGGCAATCTTTCTTTTCAGTGTTATCGTCCTAATAAAAGAAATATTCTTGTGATAGGTCCTGTTCCCGGTCAGAAATATAGTGAAATCGTCTTTCCTATTCTTTCCCCCGACCCTGCGATTAAAAAAGACGTTCACTTCTTAAAATATCCCATATATGTAGGTGGGAACAGAGGAAGGGGTCAGATTTATCCTGATGGTAGCAAGAGTAACAATACAGTTTATAATGCTACATCTGCTGGTATAGTAAGCAGAATAGCACGTAAAGAAAAGGGGGGATATGAAATAACCATAGTTGATGCATCAGAAGGACGTCAAGTGGTTGATATTATACCTCCAGGACCAGAACTTCTTGTTTCAGAGGGTGAATCCATCAAGCTTGATCAACCATTAACAAGTAATCCAAATGTAGGAGGGTTTGGTCAGGGAGACGCAGAAATAGTGCTTCAAGATCCATTACGAGTCCAAGGCCTTCTGTTCTTCTTGGCATCTGTGATTTTGGCACAAATCTTTTTGGTTCTGAAAAAGAAACAGTTTGAAAAGGTTCAGTTGTACGAAATGAATTTCTAGATCTATAGATTCCTTAAAATAAAGTTGGTAAAAGTGCCAAATTCTTGTTGATCGATAGAATGATATATGATTATATGATTCAAAAAATTCTATAAGTCTTTTCTTTGTTTTTTTTTACTCTTTTTTATTTTGCGGGATGTCTGAAACTCATTACTTGTATACCATTCCTAATGATAGAAAATAAGTATACAAATAAAAAGGAATAGAATACAAGGCAAGGAGGACGGGAAAAATGAAATTTCTAGAAAGTATTCTTAGTCTTCCTAATCGTCTATTCGATTCGATACAAGACGACACAAGAAAATTCTTTTCTTGTGTCGTCTTGTATCGAAAGAATCATGTCTCCTATTTGCCAAAGATTCTTATTCCTTGTTTTATTTTCCGGGTAGAA